GATATAGTCATGATTCAATAGGTCAGGTCCACTTACTTTTTCTTTTGTTGATTTCTAACCTTTCGAATCAATTTGGTTGGTATAATGGAAAATAGGACTATTCGGTGATTCAAGAAGTGACTTTTCATTATTCCTAAATTCATACTAATGAAAATTGACTAAACAAATGTTCAACTTTATAACTAAGTATAATGATAATGTATTATCCAGTTAGTTACTTTTTTTATTACAAATAAAAATACAATTCTCCCATCAAATATGAATACTAGATTGGGGTTTTACAAAGCCCCTTATCGGATTTGAACCGATGACTTACGCCTTACCATGGCGTTACTCTACCACTGAGTTAAAAGGGCCTTTTTTATTGAATTCCGGAATTATTCACTATGTAGATAAAATATCTATATGTACATATATTATAAACATAAGTATATATGCATTAAGTACGTGCAGTAGCTACATAGTGTCTAGCGGCTCATTGTTGAATAATAAAAAAAATGGATTTACCTAGGAAGTCTAGGAGAAAATGTAATGAATTGTTTCAAGACCGACTCGAATTGCTTTTTTCTTTTATTGAATTGATCCCACCAGAACAAAATTCACTTGATTGATACATGTACATACACCTAGCAATTCAACATAAAATTCAAGATATTTCATCGAATCATGGAATGAAGAGATTCCACTTGTCTTCTGAACTAAATTCTTGGAGAAAAAATCCTCCTCTTCTACTAGATTTCTAATGTCGATTCTAATGAATAATTCGTCAATGACGAATAAAAAACAATTCTATGCAATTCTGGAAGGGGGAAAGATCCCTCGGATAGAATCATTCGATTATATTGACAATTTCAAAAAACTGATCATACTATGATCATAGTATGATGGCCGTTGGTCAAGCAGGCCCCCATCGTCTAGTGGTTTAGGACATCTCTCTTTCAAGGAGGCAGCGGGGATTCGAATTCCCCTGGGGGTAGGGTACTACGAAAGGAAGTTGATCATGGATTACCAATAAGTCGAAAATGGATTCTTCCTGGGTCGATGCCCGAGCGGTTAATGGGGACGGACTGTAAATTCGTTGGCAATATGTCTACGCTGGTTCAAATCCAGCTCGGCCCAATAATTCGCCAATCCGCCATGAGATGATATAACCCCCTTTGTACTTCAGAAATACCCGATCCGGAGATAAAAACAAATCAAATTTTCTGCTAGATCCCGTATTTCCCTGGGATTGTAGTTCAATTGGTCAGAGCACCGCCCTGTCAAGGCGGAAGCTGCGGGTTCGAGCCCCGTCAGTCCCGACGGATCCAATAAAATAAATATATCAAAAAATCTCTCCCTTTTTATGAAGGGGACCGGGGGAAGAATTCCATTGTCAAAGCAAAAGGGAAATCCATATTTCTTTTTTCATTTAGCTTTTATTGTTTGTTTGGGTTTGTAACTATGTGACGACTGGAAGTGGAAGAGCTAGTTGATGAGACTTCATCAGATGATTGTACAAAAAAATAAGGAACTAGATAGATTAGAGAGAAAAAAAGAACAGATAATAAAAAATGATAAATAAATAAAGGAATTTTGGATTAGGTCAGCAATCCAAGTTTGGGGCGGTATGGATAAAAGAACTTCCTATGTTATACTATTCAATTCTCGACGACGAATTGATTTGATAGTTCAGATATTGTTATTCATGATATTGATCTGATTCAAGATCATCGAGAGGTAATATTCATTCATTGAATTTACAGGCCAAAGATTTATCATCTCTATGGGATTAAATCCCGAGTTATTGCAAAGTAAAAAACCGATGAGATTATGGAAGTAAATATTCTTGCATTTATTGCTACTGCACTATTTATTCTAGTTCCTACCGCTTTTCTACTTATCATTTATGTAAAAACAGTCAGTCAAAACGATTAATTATTAACTAATTTGAATGAAACTTGACTTCTGAGTTCTTAGCCAAAATTGACGAAATAAAATGAAAAAGATTCCAATTTTATGTCTTAAATGAAATGAGTGGACTAGAATCGGCAGTATTCTAATAGATAAATAGTATGGTAGAAAGATTCATCTATTTCTTTCTACCATACTATTTATTAGTTAGATTGTTGTGCCCCCTGGAATAAAATAAAGATAGAGGCTGCATTTGATATGGATCTATATATCAATCTACAATATTATCTTGATATATGTGAATATCAATTCCATATATGGGATTGACATAGCATCCAATTCCAGTTATTTGCTATATCTATTTGTTCTGATCAATCTGAATTATTCCTATATCTTATAGTTTGAATTACTATATTTTTGATTTCCAATATGAATCTCGGTATCTATTGAGAGAATCAAATCAATGAAGCAAAAGCGATAGATATAGGCATATTCAAAAAATCACGTAGTAATCTTTTTTTTTTAACATTCCCAAGAAGTAAACCATTGATAGTAGTTCCACGGGCATCGAAAAGGAAGAGTAAACCTCACTGATTTTTAACGCCTG